GGGCTTTATAGTGGAAAAAAGACGTCAAATTGCAAATTTGAAGATGTATAGATTACTAAAGCTTAGGTTTAGTGTGTTAGTATGGGTAGAATACTACATGAGTAGTTCTATCAAAACTATCCTTTTTATCAGGCACCATACTTGTATGGGTGGGTTGATAAAGGAGAACCCTCAATCTTATGTAACATCCTTTATGGGTGTTTCTATAATTTTGTAATTATAGTTTTATAGTTCTTTAAAAATTTTAATATTCTATAAAGGGGGCTAACAATTAGAATTTATTGCTATGGTAATAAAGTTTGATTCTGGCTTGTATTTTTATTTTATGGTTATGTGTACATGTATATTTTGGTGGGGGGTTAAGTTTGAGTTTAAAGATGTCTTACTTAGGAAGACTGGTGAGTAAAGATCGCAGTATGAAGTGTTAATGATTGGACTGGAGTTCGATTTAGTAAATTGTAATAAGCTTGATTAAATTTTGTGCCAGCCGTCGCGGTTAGACTTAAAAGTTAAGTAAAAATATTTCAGTTGGAGTTATTCAGGGCCTTGGTTTAAAATATGGATTTATAAAAAATAAAGGGTGAAATAGGTTTATTAAGAGTAAATTAGAGTTTAAGGGCCAGGTTCGGAGAAGCTTGCGAGATCAGGGTATAAACTAGGATTAGATACCCTACTATACTTGGGAAAAATAAATATAAAACTTGAATATTAGGAGTTATGGGCTTTAAATTCAAAGAATTTGGCGGTATTTTAGTCTTGTTAGAGGAACCTGTTCTGTAAGCGATATTACACGTATAATCTTACTTACTTTTGTTTTAGCTTGTATACCGTCATTATTAGATAACCTTTATTGAGAGAGTTATTGGCCTATAAAAAAATTAGATATATTAGATCAAGGTGCAGTTAATGGGTAAGTAGTAATGGGTTACAATGAAATTTATTTAAACGAATTAATGTTTGAAAAATTATTATGAAGGAGGATTTAATTGTAACATAAATTTAATAAGTTTATGTGATATGAGAACTAGAATATGTACATATCGCCCGTCGCTTCCGTTTAAGGCGGAATAAGTCGTAACATAGTAGGTGTACTGGAAGGTGCCCCTAGAATTAATTTACTTTGGCAGAGAATATGCGTTAAATTTAGAATTTAGTTATATAGAATAGCCTATAAGTAAAAGTGCTTAGAGCACCATGATTATTATGATTGTAAGGTATTTAATGTTAATTGTTTGTGTTTTGGTTGGTGTGGCGTTTGTAACTCTTCTTGAGCGAAAGATTTTAGGATATATCCAGATTCGTAAAGGACCTAATAAATTAGGGATTTTAGGACTATTGCAGCCTTTTTCGGATGCTGTAAAATTATTTGTAAAGGAGCAAAGGATTCCTTTGATGTCAAATTTTTTACCTTATTATTTATCTCCTGTATTTAGTTTGTTTATTGCTTTAATTTTGTGGAGGGTAATCCCTTATGAATTAGGGTTGGTTAATTTTGATATAAGGGTTCTGTTTTTTTTATGTTGTTTAAGATTAGGGGTGTATCCTTTAATGAGAGCTGGGTGGTCTTCAAACTGTAAGTATTCTTTATTGGGTAGGCTTCGAGCAGTCGCTCAAACGATTTCTTATGAGGTAAGGTTGGCTTTAATTTTGTTGTCTTACGTGTTTTTAACGGGCAGGTTTAGATTTGTAGATTTTAGGTTATACCAAAGAAGTGTATGGCTTATTTGATTAATATTACCTCTTTGTGTTGTTTGATTAGGGTCATGTTTGGCTGAAATAAATCGTACTCCTTTTGATTTTGCTGAAGGAGAATCAGAGTTAGTCTCTGGTTTCAACACAGAGTATAGAAGTGGGGGGTTTGTATTAATTTTTATGGCTGAATATGTTAGGATTTTGTTTATAAGTGGTGTTTCTACTTTATTGTTTTTAGGGGGTGATGTTTTAAGGTTTGGGTTTTATGTAAAGTTAGTAATGATTAGATTTTTGTTTATTTGAGCTCGAGGAACTTTACCTCGATTGCGATATGATAAGTTAATATATATGGCATGGAAAAGATTTCTTCCGCTTTCTTTAAACTTTTTAGTTTTTTTTATAGGATTAAAATTAATTTTAATTTAAACTAAATTGATTAGTTTGGGGATTGGAAAAATAAGATTCCTATTAATGTTTTCAAAACATTTGTTTTAGAATAAACTAAATACCCATTCGAGAAGTGAGTCAGTTAAGAGGGTTAGGAGAGGGTTAACTAGATAGTAGGAGAAGTAAAGAATAGTCAGGGTTTGCCCTGTGATGATATATGGGTCTTCTACTGGTCGGGCTCCGATTCACGTTAAAAGGAGGATTGTGGCGATAAAAAATCAAAATAGGTTTTGGTTAAGAGGGTAGAATGAAAGACCTTGAAATTTTGAAAATGAGGAAAAGGGGAGAACCCAAAGAATGGCTACTGAAAGAACTAGGGCAATCACTCCTCCTAGTTTATTAGGAATCGAGCGAAGGATAGCATAGGCAAATAAAAAATATCATTCAGGTTGGATATGAACAGGAGTAACTAAAGGATTGGCGGGTGTAAAATTATCAGGGTCTCTTAGTAAATAAGGGTTTAGGAGGGTAAGGAGGATTAAGAGTATAAATATGATTAGGAAGCCTACGATATCTTTAAAGGTGAAATATGGGTGGAATGGGATTTTATCTGCTATAAAGGACAACCCTAGCGGGTTGTTGGCACCAGAGTGGTGAATAAATAAGATATGAATAAGGGTTGCAGCAGCAATTAGAAAAGGTAGCAGAAAGTGGAAAGTAAAAAATCGGGTTAAGGTGGCGTTATCTACTGCGAATCCCCCCCAAATTCATTGCACTAAGTCTGTTCCAATATATGGAATGGCTGAAAATAGGTTTGTAATTACTGTGGCGCCTCAAAACGATATTTGTCCCCAAGGGAGTACATAGCCTAAGAAGGCTGTAGCTATAGTTATAAATAGAATTAATACTCCTACTATTCATGCGTGAAGGAGGGCATATGAGCCGTAGTAAATTCCTCGGCCAATATGAGAATAAATGCAGATAAAAAAAAATGAGGCTCCGTTAGCGTGAAGGGTTCGAAATAATCACCCGTAGTTCACATCTCGGCAAATATGAGCTACGTTTGAAAAAACTAGGTCGGTGTGGGAAGAAAAATGGATGGATAGGAAGATTCCAGTTGCGATTTGGGCGATTAGGCATAATCCTAGCAACGAGCCAAAATTTCATAGAATTGAAATATTTCTTGGAATTGGTATATCAACAAATGCTGAGTTTGCGAGTTTAAATAATGGATGATGTTTACGTAAAGGTGAAGTCATTTGTTTGATATTATTAAGATTATATTAAACCTATTTATTTAATTAGGGTTGCATGTTAGTGTTTAGAATTGGAATTTTATGTTTTATAATTATGGCAGTTTGTGGGCTTAGAGCATTTATCTCGAATCATAAGCATTTATTGAATGTTTTATTAGGTTTAGAGTTTATTATATTAAGTGTTTTTGGGATATTAAGGGTCAATATGGCGGGGGTAGGACTTGAAGGAGTGTTTGTAATGTTTTTTTTATCTATAGTTGCTTGTGAAGGAGCCTTAGGTTTATCGTTATTAGTGTCTACTGTTCGTTCTCATGGTAATGATTATTTTAGAAGGTTTGGTGTATTAATATGTTAAAATTTTTAATAGTAAATGTTTTATTGATAAGATTTGTAATGAATTGAGGTTTAGTTCAGGTAGGGTTGCTTGTAATGTGTTTTGTGGTGTTAGTAGGGTTAAATCATGATTTTTATTTTTTTAATTTAGGTTATATATTAGGAGCTGATTATTTAAGTTGGATTCTAATTATATTGAGGGTGTGAGTCGTGATGTTAATAATTTATAGGAGATTAGGAGTTAAAAAGACTGAAAATTTTAGTTCTGGGTTTTTATTGGTAAATTTAGCTTTGCTGCTGGTTTTATTATTAACTTTTAGATCAGTGAATTATTTAATGTTTTATATTAGGTTCGAGAGATCTTTAGTTCCTATATTAGTGTTGATTTTAGGTTGGGGGTATCAACCCGAGCGTATTCAAGCTGGGGTTTATATATTGTTTTATACTTTGTTTGCTTCATTACCTTTATTAGTATCGTTATTAAGATTATATAGATCAGTGGGGAGATTAAATATAGGAGTATTTGTAAGAGTTGGGTTACCCTGTAATTTAAGAGTATTATGGTACTTTTGTACTGTATTTGCGTTTATAGTAAAATTACCTTTGTTTATGTTCCATTTATGACTCCCAAAAGCTCATGTAGAGGCCCCTGTTGCAGGTTCAATAATTTTGGCGGGGGTGTTGTTGAAGTTAGGAGGTTATGGTTTAATTCGAGTTTTAAGATTATTCTCGGAGATTAATAAAATATTTTCCTGAGTATGAATAAGTTTAGGAGTTTTAGGGGGGGTAATCATTAGTTTAATATGTCTTCGTCAGGTTGATATAAAATCGTTGATTGCTTATTCCTCAGTAGCTCACATAGGGTTGGTTTTGGGTGGTCTTGTGACTATAAGGAATTGGGGGGCCAACGGGGCGTTGGTGGTGATAGTAGGTCACGGTTTATGTTCTTCAGGTCTGTTTTGTTTAGCTAATATAGTTTACGAGCGGTTAGGGAGCCGCAGGTTGATAATTAGGAAAGGGTTATTAAGTTTTATACCTAGAATAGGATTATGGTGGTTTTTATTGGTTATTGGGAACATAGCTGCACCCCCTACATTAAATTTGATAGGGGAGATCAGTTTGATTATTAGGGTGGTAAGATGGAGGAAGTTGATTATAGTTGGGGTAGGTATTTTATCTTTTTTTAGTGCTGCATACACTTTATATATGTATTCTTTGAGACAGCATGGTCTATTTATAAATTCTTTATATTCCTGTTGTTCAGGTAAGACTAGGGAGTATTTTGTATTGATGATACACAGGGTCCCTCTGAATGTAGTGTTTACTAAGGGGGTATTAGTGTTGTTTTGTCTATAGAATAAGGTGGCTGAGAATAGAGGCGTTAGACTGTAAATCTAAGAAGAAGTGAAAACTTTCTTATTAAGGATTAAGATTTAAAAGATTTGACTTTTTTTGACAGCTTTGAAGGATGTTAGTTTTATTAACTTAAAATCTTAAATGACTAAAAGAGATGAAGGGATCAAGAGCCCAAACAAATTAAGTGACGCCCATAGGGCGGGGTAAAAGGATTTGGGGGTTTTGAGGACTATGTTTCATTTTCTTTGGGCGGTTGAGATGGAGATAAAGGATAAAGTTAATCGAATATAAAAGTAGAGGGTTACCAAAGAAGAAATAAGAAGAATTAGGAGTGTAAATAGAAATGAGGATAAAATTATTTCTTGGATAATAATTCATTTAGGGATGAATCCGGAGAAAGGAGGTATCCCTCCCAAAGAATAGAGTCTGAGCGCGGAGGTAATTTTGGATAGAGGTCTGTAATTTGAGTGAATTAAATGGGGAAAGTAAAATGACTGGAGTGATATAAAATAAAGTGCAATTGAAGATGAAATTAATGCGTATATAAGGAAATAAATCATTCATGAAGTTTCATTAATTAATATAGCAATAAGTATTCAGGACATATGATTGATAGATGAGTAGGATAGGATCTTTCGTAAAGATGTTTGGTTGATGCCCCCTAGGGCACCCACAATTGCTGAGGATACAGCTGAAATAAGGATGAAAGTATTAGTGAAAAATGTTATTGACAGGTAGGAGATTAAAAATATTGGACCAAGTTTTTGGATGGTTATAAGAATAATAACTTGGGTTCAATTTAGGCCTTCTATAACTTGCGGGAACCAGAAGTGGAAGGGTGTTGCTCCTAGTTTAAGAAGTAAGGCTAAAGAGATAACCATGGGAACAAAGTTAGGATAGATGAGTGTCAGTGAGGAGGTTAGAATAATAATTGCTGATCCTAGGGCTTGAATTAGAAAATATTTTAGGGAAGCTTCTGAAGAAAATTGATTGGTTTTTGATGAGATTAAGGGAATAAAGGATATAAGATTCAGCTCTAGGCCAATTCAGGCTGAAAACCATGAGGAGGATGAGATAGTTAAGAGGGTTCCTGAAAATAATGTAAGGGAGAATATAATTTTATACGGGGAGAAGGGCATTAAAAAGAGAGAGATTTACTCTCATAGATGAGGTATGAGCCCATTAGCTTATTTAGCTTATCTTTAAGATTACATAAAAGTGTAGAGAGCACGGAAAGTTTTGATCTTTTAGGAATTGGTGCGGGTCCAATGTATGTATTATCAATTTATTAGGTAGTTAATTAATTGATAAGGTTAAATAAGATATATTGAGTATATCTTGCGATAATCCTATTAAATTTAAAAAAGTTCTTTAGAAATTAATTTTTAGATAAAACTAATTTTAATAATACATACATATATAGTTTTAAAAAGGGGGGTAAACTTTATTTATATATTATATATACAGATATATGTGTATAAAATAATAGGAGAAGTAATATAGGAATAAGAAGACTTATATCTACTTAAATGAAGTTATAAGTCTTAGGGGGTTATAAGTAATTAACCCCTTATAAAGGAGAATTCTCCCTCAAGGTCGAGGGTTCTCCTTTATAGGGGGTTAACTACTATTAGAGATCTTGTACATTTAAGGGGAGATATTCCTAGTATAATGTATATGGGAATTGTAAGGAGAAGCTTAGTTTTATAGTAACGTATCAGATAGATATACTGAAATGTTATATGTTTAGTTATGAATATATAAGTTGAATATGAGATAATTCTTCGATGATATCAATACATATCTAGAAATGTATATATATAAGAGAAGAAGATAATTAAATTGATAAACGGCGACATTTTACATGAAGATTAATTAGTGAGGAGATAAGTTAATTCTTAGTAAGTTAAGAAATGGGTAAGTATAATATCAAGTATTAATATTACGAGAAGTCGTTGTTTTCACCATAAAAAAATTAATTATTCTTTTTGGGTTTAAAGGAGTATATATTAAAGTTTCTGCTATCGATCACTTAGGGTCAAATTGTGATGTTAATGGGCAAAATAAAGCTAAAAATTAGTATTTCACTTACGTTGAAAAGGTTGTCGCAGGGGGCGATTTATTTTGAGGTTTAAGGAGTGTTGTTGAAAGTGAAAAGTAAGAAAAATATTTTAAGATTTGTAGTAAAAATAGAAACAAAAGGATCAGCAATAGTGAAGAGTACTGTAAAGGAAAAGTTGAAATATATTTAAAGATGTATTAGTTGTGAAGTATAGATAAAATTTAGTACCTTGTGTATTAGGGATATTCTATATTAAATAGTTATATTTATTTTTCCCGAAATAAAGATAGCTAAGTTAAGAGGGGAGTTTTTGTGTCAAAAAAATTTATAATTTTATCTTAGTAGTGAAATGTTAATCGGGCTTTAAGATATCTGGTTTTTTTTGAAAAAAATTCAATTTTTTCTTTGTGTTAAGGTAGAAGCAAAGAGAAGGAGTAGAGGGGTCAAGCTCTTTATTTAATGATTTGTCCTATAAGGATATTTGGAAGTTAAAAGTTAGACTAGGCTTAGAGGTAGCCAAGTTTTCAAAGGGTTATACCTGGTACGTTTATAGAAAATATTTATGCATTCTTTGGGAAAGTAAGAAAAAGTTTTTTAAAATTGAGTTTAAGGATTTAAAATGAATATATTAGTATATAAGTTTTGTTTTATATTTTTATTAGAAGAGTTAATAAATTTATTGAAATGTTTGGTTAGATAAAGGAATTCGGCAAAGGATAATTTCCGCCTGTTTATCAAAAACATGTCTGTATGGTAGTTATATAGAGTCTGGCCTGCCCGTTGGGAGACTGAAAGGCCGCGGTATTATGACCGTGCGAAGGTAGCATAATCATTAGTCTTTTAATTGAAGGCTGGAATGAAGGGTTGGACGAGAAATAAGCTGTCTTTATCTTAAAAATTGAATTTAACTTTTAAGTGAGAGGGCTTAAATGGATTAAAGGGACGATAAGACCCTATAAAGTTTATATGTTGAACTAATTAAAGATAATTAGGAAGAGTAAAGTTTATTATTGGTTAGGCATTTAGTTGGGGCGACTGAAATATAAGTTAATTTAACTGTTTTAAATTAAGGTCAAAGATGTTTGAGTTTGTGATCCCTTTTTAGGATGATAGAATAAGTTACTTTAGGGATAACAGCGTAATTTTTTTTGAGAGTTCTTATCGACAAAAAAGTTTGCGACCTCGATGTTGAATTAAAAGTTTCTTTGTAGTGCAGCAATTACAATAGAAGGTCTGTTCGACCTTTAAATTTTTACATGATTTGAGTTCAGACCGGCGAGAGCCAGGTTGGTTTCTATCTTTTAAGAAAGAAGGAATTATTTTAGTACGAAAGGATTAAATAATTGGAATAATTTTAATAGAAACTGTTAGGTTAGGTTTGAAGACTAATGATAGGTTTTCAGAGAAAAAAGTAAACTTTTATCTTTAATTTCCAAAATTAATATTTTTAAAAACTATTCTCTGAGTTTAGTTTTGAGGGTCGAAGGGGTCTTGATGAAATATTGATAATATTAACTACAACGATCAGGGTAAGTAGTAGATACAAGATTATAAAAAAAGTAAGTAATGTTGAGGGGAGCGAGTAGATAGGTCCTGAAGTTAGGTATCTAAAGTTAATCTTATTTTCAAGAATTATAAATGTAGAGGAGTTGAAAAATTTAGAGGGGTAGATTATTGGGTCTGTAAGGATTAGGAGTAGTGAAATTAGTAGGAGGATTGGAATTAGTGCTATAAATTTAAAATTAATTTTAAAATTTTCGTTGGATGCTAATGAAGAAATATAGATAAAGAGGATTAATATCCCTCCTAGGTAAATAAGGAAGAGGATGTATGAAAATCAAAACGAGGCGTTAAATAATCCTGATAAAATACAAATTAGGATTGTTTGAATTAAAAGTGTTAATCCTATAGAGAGAGGGTGGGACAAAGTTGAAAATATGATGGCGGTACCTAGGGTAAAAGGTAAAATGAAATATAAGATATTATAGAGTATATAAAGTTTTAAGAAGGAGTATTTCTTCTTTGGTTTACAAGACCAAAATTTTATTATTAAACTATTAAAACTGATTTTTGAAAATTTAAATAGTTTAATAAAAATGTTGGTTTGTGGAGCCAGGGATATAATTAGTTATTTTAAATAATGTTATGGGGAGTTTATAGTCATTTAGTGAGGTTGGTGTTATTAGGATTTATGGCATTTGTTTTTGTAAGGTTGAGTTTAGTTAGGTTAGATTCAGGGTTAAGGTATGTTATTGAGTGGGAGCTAATTTCTTTGAATTCTTCTTCTATTGTGGTAACTTTAGTTTATGACTGGGTTAGGACTTTGTTTTTAGGTGCTGTTTTATTTATCTCTTGTATAGTTATATATTATAGTGGGGATTATATATATGGGGATATAAGGTATAATCGGTTTATGTATTTAGTTTTTGCTTTTGTTTTATCTATAGGGGCTTTGATTATTAGGCCTAATTTAATTAGGATTCTTCTTGGCTGGGATGGATTAGGTTTGATTTCCTATGTTTTAGTGATTTATTACCAGAATGAGAAATCTGCTAATGCAGGAATGTTGACGGTGTTATCAAATCGAGTAGGGGATGTGGGGATTCTTTTAAGTATTTCTTTACTGTTTGCATTAGGGGGTTGAAATTTTATTTTTTTCAGTGAATATTTAGGGGATGATTTTTTTTTATTGAAGTTTTTTGTGTGTGTGGCTGCTATAACTAAAAGGGCACAAATTCCGTTTTCGGCGTGGCTTCCAGCTGCCATAGCGGCCCCCACTCCTGTTTCAGCCTTAGTGCATTCTTCAACTTTAGTGACGGCCGGTGTTTATATTTTAATTCGGTTTAGGGGTGCGTTAGAGGGGTCATCTATTCAAACTTTTTTATTAATTATTTCTTGTTTGACGATATTTATAGCAGGATTAGGTGCAAATTTTGAGTTCGATTTGAAGAAAATTATTGCGCTATCTACGTTAAGTCAATTAGGGGTGATAATAAGAATCCTGGCGTTGGGATTTGCTGATCTTGCTTTTTTCCATTTGCTTACTCATGCTCTATTCAAGGCATTATTATTTATATGCGCGGGTATAATCATTCATAGGGTTAAGGAGTATCAAGATATTCGGAATATAGGAAGACTTGTGGTGTGTATACCTTTCACTAGGGTTTGTATAAACTTAGCTAACTTAGCTTTGTGCGGTATACCTTTTTTAGCGGGATTTTATTCAAAGGATTTAATTTTGGAAGTGGCTTTTATGAGGGAGATTAATCTCCTAGGGTTTATCTTATACACTTTAGCTACCGGGCTGACGGTGTGTTACACTTTTCGGTTAGTTTATTACAGTTTAAGTTCTATATCTAATATAAGGTCAATAATATTTGTGAGGGAGAATCATAGTATAATAATAAGGGGGATTACAGCATTAAGAGTTGGGGCAGTGATTGGGGGTTCAGGTCTAGCTTGAATTGTTTTCCCGGAATGTTATATAATTTGTTTGAGGGGTTTGTTTAAGGCTATAGCGTTGCTAGTGAGAGGGATTGGTGCATTATTTGGTTATGTTATTAATATGGTGAGGGTAAGTTGGAGTCCAAAGGTTTTAAGGGGTTATTTTTTAGTTTTTTTTATAGGTTCTATGTGGTTTTTACCTGTTTTATCTACGTTAAGGTTATCTCATTTCAGGTTAAGTCGGGGAGCTCAATTTTTTAAGGTCGGGGATAAGGGATGGTCTGAGTATTTTGGGGGAGAGGGTTCTTTCCAGAGGTTGATGAAGGGTTCCAGGTTCTTGCAGATTAGGCAAGAGAATATAATTATATCATATATAAAAAGTTTTTTCGTGTGGGTTATTATTGTATTTTTTATTTTTATATAACTTATATATTTAAAGTTAAGAATATTGCGTTGAAGTTGCAAAGGTGGCTGAAGCCTGTAAGTAGATATTTTTAGAAGAAAAATCTTCAGCTTTACAATGAAAATGTAATGTGTTCTGTTACACTATAAAAAAGAGAAGTTAACGGAATTAAACCGCTAAGGAATTAAGTTAGAAGCTTTTTCCCTGGCATAGATCTCTTTAATGGGAAAGGTATTTCAGTTCTATCATTAACAGTGATAAGCCTCGTTTTGGCTTCCATTAAAATTAGAGGTTTAGACCAAAATTTAGGCCGAAACTAAATGCAATTTTTCGCTTTCTAATTTGAAAAAGGTTTAAAACACTTTATGAGTGCAAATCATATGTCATAATTGACTACAATTCCAATTAGATCATTCTAGTGCTCCTTTCTGTCATTCGAAGTACAAACCAAAGAGTAGGATTAAAAGGAAGAAAATTCCCGAAAATCTCCAAGAAAAAATGTTGGTAAATGGGGTCACGGAAGCGAGGGGTAGTAGCAGTGTAATTTCTACATCAAAAATTAGGAAGATGACAGCGATTAAGAAGAATCGAAGGGAGAACGGTAGTCGTGCGGAGGTTTTAGGGTCAAACCCGCATTCAAATGGAGATATTTTTTCTCGGTCAAGTATAGTCTTTTTTGATAAAATTGATGAGAGCAGTATAATTAAGGTAGTGATAGTTAATGTTATCAGGGTAATTACGTAAATAGTTAAAATTAATTTTTCTAAAATTAGACTTTTTAGTTGGAAGCTAAATGTACAGTATTATACTAAAAAATTATCTTCCTCATCAGTAAATAAAAATATAGAGGAAAAGTCACACTACATCAACAAAGTGTCAGTATCAAGCAGCGGCTTCAAACCCAAAATGGTGGTTACTAGAGAAGTGGCATTTGGATAGGCGATAAAAGCATACAGAAAGGAAAGAGGTTCCGATGATTACATGAAGACCATGGAATCCGGTTGCTACAAAAAAAGTTGCGCCATAAATTGAGTCAGCAATGGAAAACGATGCTTCAATGTATTCGTAGGCTTGAAGGGATGTAAAGTAAACTCCGAGGATAATAGTGAGACCTAGTCTTTGAATTGCCTCTGAACGGTTAGAGTTTAAGATTGCGTGGTGGGCTCAGGTAACGGTTGCCCCTGAGGAGAGTAGAATTGTAGTATTGAGAAGGGGAATTTGGAATGGGTTAAAAGGTTGGATACCTTCTGGGGGTCAAAATATTCCGATTTCAATTGTGGGGGCAAGTCTCCTGTGAAAGAAGGCCCAGAAGAATGAGAAAAAAAATAAAACTTCAGAGACAATAAATAAAATTATACCCCATCGAAGTCCTTTTATAACAATTTGGGTGTGGAGTCCTTGGTAGGTTCCCTCTCGGGTAACGTCTCGTCACCATTGGATTATGGTTAGGATGATAGGAATAAATCTGAATAAAAGAAGATCAGGATTGAATTGATGAAATCATTTAATTAAACCTGATGTTAGAAGTATAGCTCTAATAGACCCCGTTAAAGGTCAGGGACTTATGTCGACTAGGTGGTATGCATGGTGTCTATGTGATGACATTAGTTTACTTCTCTGGCGTATAGTGTCCTGAGAACTGCAAAGACATAGGATTGAATAATTGCAACGGCAGTCTCTAGTATTAAAAGTAAAATTTGAGCTAGGATAAGAAGGGATAAAAGTCTTCCTGATAAAAGGGGTCCTATGTTTCCTAATAGAGTTAGCAGTAAATGCCCTGCAATTATATTCGCGGCCAATCGAATCGCTAATGTACCGGGTCGGATAATATTTCTGATGGTTTCAATGAGTACTATAAAAGGTATTAGTACATTTGGTGTACCCTGGGGGACTAAATGGGCAAGTATGTGTTGGGTGTGGTTTAGCCACCCAAATAAGATGAATGATAATCAAAGCGGGAGCGCCAGGGCTATAGTTATGGCGAGATGTCTTGAGCTAGTAAAAATGTAAGGAAGAAGGCCTAAGGAGTTGTTAAAGAGGATAAATCTAAAAAGTGACACAAGTAGGAGGGTAAGGCCAAGGTTGGATGGCCCTAAAATTGTTTTAAATTCAACATGAAGTGTATGAATAATTTTGGATCAAAGAAGATGCCAGCGAGAGGGTGACACTCAGAAAAATAAAGGGATAAACAGAAAACCTAAAAAGGTTGAAAATCAATTAAGATTTAACGAGAAAAGACTTGAAGACGGTTCAAAGATTGAGAATAGTCTTGTTATCATTTTCAGGTCTTTTCAGAAAAAATTGGCTTGAAGGGGATCCTTAATCTTTTAGTTGGAGGTTTGGTGAAATAATTTAAGATTGAGAATAGGAGAAAGCCTAAGATAAATATTAAAAATAAATTGAATCAGAGTAAAGGGCTTATTTGAGGCATATAAAAATATCTGCGGGATTATTTTAGCTTGACAAGCTAATGTTATTTATTAACTAATTTTTACTTCTCTAGAAGTAGAACTATAGCTACTTTTTTAGGTTTAAAAGACCTAAACTTATAAAAGTTATCTAGAGCCCCAAGTGTGCAGACTAAGAGAATAGTTCTGAGTTATTGGAAATTCAGTTTAAGAAGGAATTTACTGAAATTCTTTCGATTAAGATAGGTATAAATCTGTGGTTTGCACCGCAGATTTCTGAGCATTGACCGTAAAATAAACCTGGCCGTCTTACTATAAATCTGATTTGATTTAGCCGTCCAGGGACGGCGTCGGCTTTTACTCCTAGGGAAGGAACCGTTCAAGAGTGGATTACATCTGCTGCTGAAATAATAAGTCGGATTTGGGTGTTAAATGGTACGGGGACACGGTTATCAACATCTAAGAGTCGGAAGTTTGAATTAATTTCCTCATTGTATGGAGTCATGTATGAATCAAATTCGATATTTAGGAAATCCGAGTATTCGTATGATCAATATCACTGATGCCCAATGGTTTTGATTGTAATTCTTGAATTGTTTGTTTCATCTAATAGATAGAGTAGCCGTAAGGAGGGTATGGCAATAAAAATAAGAATAATAGCGGGGAGAATTGTTCAAATAATTTCAATTTCTTGATTTTCAAGGAGGAATCGATTAATAAATAGGTTGAAGGCGGAGTTGGCTAAGATATATCCTACTAAGGTGGTGATGAGGATGAGAATAAATATAGTGTGGTCGTGAAAGTATGTTAATTGTTCTATTAAAGGGGAGGCTCTATCTTGGAGTCCTAAGGATCCTCATGTTGGCATTTCTAAAAGAAGGGAGATCTTCCTAGTAGGAGCTTAAATCCTATACATCTATCTGCCATTTTAGATAGTTAGAGATTAGGGGAATTTCTGTGTAGCTATGGTCAGCTGGGGGGTAAGGGTGCTGCCATTCGATTGAGGGTGGAAGTGAAGAGGGAAAGGTGATTGGCCGCTTTGAAGTTAGAGCTTCTCAGACAATAATTATGAATCAGAAAACTGCTACTAAAGAGATAAGGGAACCAATTGATGACACAATGTTTCATGGTGTGTATCTATCGGGGTAATCTGAATATCGACGTGGTATACCGTTGAGTCCTAGAAAATGTTGTGGGAAGAAAGTTAAATTTACCCCTAAGAATATAGCGAAAAAGTGCGGTTTTAATCAGGAGGGGTTTAGTGTAAATCCTGTAAAGAGAGGAAATCAATGGACGATACCTGCAAAGATTCCGAAAACTGCTCCTATTGACAGGACATAATGGAAATGGGCTACAACATAATAGGTGTCGTGGAGAATAATATCAATTGAGGAATTTGATAGGATTACTCCGGTTAATCCTCCTACTGTAAATAGGAAAATGAACCCTAAGGTTCATAGGAGGGAAGGAGTGTATGAAAATCGAGAACCTTGGAGGGTTCTTAGCCATCTGAAGATTTTAATTCCAGTAGGAATAGCAATAATTATAGTTGCGGATGTAAAGTATGCTCGGGTGTCAACATCTATTCCAACCGTGAATATATGGTGGGCTCAGACTAAGAAACCAAGGATTCCAATTGTTGTTATAGCATAAATTATACCTAAGGTCCCGAATGCTTCTTTTTTACCTGATTCTTGTGTAACAATGTGGGATACTATACCAAAAGCAGGAAGAATTAGGATATAAACTTCTGGATGGCCAAAAAATCAAAATAGGTGCTGGTACAGGATAGGATCTCCCCCTCCCGCAGGGTCAAAAAAGGTTGTGTTGAGATTACGGTCTGTTAGGAGTATGGTAATTGCTCCCGCAAGGACTGGTAAGGATAGGAGTAATAAAATGGCTGTGATAAAAACTGATCATACAAATAAGGGTATTCGGTCTATAGTTATGCCTATAGTTCGTATGTTGATTGCTGTGGTTATAAAATTAACGGCACCTAGGATAGAGGATACTCCTGCGAGATGAAGCGAAAAAATTCCAAGGTCTACTGAGGCCCCCGCGTGGGCGATAGTTGCTGCTAAGGGCGGGTAAACGGTTCACCCTGTTCCGACTCCTCTTTCCACTATTCCACTAGTCAAAAGTAAGGTTAGAGAGAACGGTAGTAGTCAAAATCTTATGTTGTTTATTCGTGGGAAGGCTATATCAGGAGCTCCGAGTATAAGGGGAACAAGCCAGTTTCCAAAGCCTCCAATCATAATGGGCATAACTATAAAGAAAATTATTACAAAGGCATGAGCTGTTACAATGACGTTGTAGATTTGGTCGTCGCCAATTAATCTTCCTGGTTGTCCTAGTTCTGCTCGGATAATTAGTCTTAATGAGGTGCCTACTATACCTGATCAAGCCCCGAAGATAAAATATAAGGTTCCAATGTCTTTATGGTTTGTTGAGAAAAATCATCGTTGCGT